ACTACGGTCTCTAATTTCTTAATAGCAGTATCTATTCGAAACGAATTCTCTAGCATTTGACTCCTTATCACCGAAGAGTTTAGTCGTACACTTGAAAGATAGCCCAGAAAATAGAAGGGATGATTATATAATTGCTTTATATGGATCCTGGCCGGTTGAGACCACAAGTCAAAATGACATTGCCAAAAGTTGACAAGGTGAGATTTCCATTTCTTTATCAGAAGACGAGCCCCCCTTGAAGCCAGAATCGATTTTCCTTGATATCTGACATAATGCATAAAAGGGTCTTTGAACAACCATAGGGTTTTCTGAAAATCGTTACAAAGCACTACTACAAGATATTCTATTTTTGCATAGAAATGTGTTCGCTCAAGAAAGGATCCAAAAGATTTTGATCGTAAATGAAAGGGTTGTTTACGGAGAAAAATGAATATGAATTCACATTCATATACATGAGAATTAGAGAGGAACAAGAAGAATCTTTGATTCTCTTTTGAAAAAAGGGAAATGGAATTTTTTGGAGTAATGAGACTATTTGAATTCCAATACTCGTAGAGAGAGAATCGCAATAAATGCAACGAAGGAGTATCTTGTATCCAAGAGTGAAGGGTTTGAACCAAGATTTCCAGATGGATGGGGTGGGGTATTAGTATATCTGACGCATGATTTAAATGTGATAACTTGTCCTCGAAAAAGGGAAATATTGAATGAATAGATCGTAAATTATGAGATTTTGCTATTTCTTTTTCTTCTAGGGAAGATACCAATCGCAGCGAGAATGGAATTTCCACAACGACTGCAAAACCCTCCGATATCATTTGAGAATCAAAATGATTGTTGTGCCCAACGAATCGATTTTGATTAGAATCATTAACCGAAATAATCAAACGATTCTGTTGATGCATTCGAGTAATTAAACGTTTCACAATTAGTGAACTGGATTTATTGTCATGATCTAAATTTTCCACCGGTTCATAAAGAATCGATCCACTTAAAGCATGACCATGAGCAAGCGCGTAGATATATTCCTGAAATAGAAACGGATATAGGAAGTATTGTTGCCGAAATCCATCCATTTCTAAATATCCTTGTAGTTCCTCCATTTCCATTTGAAATTACACTTGAACCAAATGGGGGATTTCTTGAGTTATCAAATAATACCATAGTACGATACGGTCAGAACAAGGTATATAGTAAGAAAAGAATAGATACCCCGGAGCCAGAAAGGACAATCAACGGATCCTATTTCCATCCAATTTATTTATGTTCGTTATAGTTACAAGAGATGGTTAGAAATCCTTTATTTTTACAACCCGATCACTCTTTTGACTTTGGAATAATGAATTTTGATCAGTATACCGTTTCTTCTACACATTCGTCTCCACTACATAATAGAGAACATAATAGGGAATAGTTAGGATTCATGAAAAAAAAAAAAAGGAATTGATGATCCACTCACAAGAGAACCCTTTCCCACATCAGGCACTAATATATTTTTAACGTCTAATTAGATCGGGTAATCATTCGAATTAAGAACAAACAGAAGCTCGTTGCTTTTGGTTTCCCTATAATTGGAGCTATAGGGCTCTATCCATTTATTCACTCGACCCAACTTGAATTGATTTGACCCCTTTCCAAGATAAAGAATCAAAACAAGATTTTGTATCGATCCGTTAAGGATGAAGTATTCTAAGAGTTCTCCATTGATACGACATGCTGTTTTTTCCTTTCATTCCCTTTCAGGATCAGTCGTGGTCTTACAAACTCTACCAATGGTATGGACGAATCTGTTGCTTCATCAAAATGTGTAAAAGACCATAGCCGCACTTAAAAGCCGAGTACTCTACCGTTGAGTTAGCAACCCATATAAATAGGGTGTGTAGATACGATCGGAATAAAAAATAAATAAAGAGATTCGATTGCCCGACCTCGTCAAAACATTGAACTAGCAACAGATCAAAAAGAAAGATTTGATGATCAATTGTGAACATAAAAATGAACAGAGATCAGATGAAAATACAACAGATTCTGGGATAAATTATAGAGAAAATCTAAATAGATGTAAAAATGGATAGACTACCCATACTCTATTTTTTTTTTCATTATATTAACTAAGATACTTCTTGATGTCACAACGAAATTGACGAACCCATCGTTTGAGTGAAATAAAGAAACAAACTTATGAAATGTGGATAAATAGATCTATTTATCCACGATCGAATTATATTTGTTCGATACACCATTGTCAATATGAATTGAATGTTGAGAAAACCAATTCAATAAATAAAACAAGGACTTGTGTTGGAGTGACACTACAACATAGATAAGGGATGAAGTATGAGTGGGGAAATAAATAAGTAATTCCGGTAGGAAAAAAATGTCGGGTTTATTCAATATTTATTCAATAGAGGTATAATAAGCAAGATTGACCTTTTGTTTGTTGGTGGAGTCCCAACGAAAACCATCTGATTGATGGTAATCCCATAATTTCCCAGTTATTTCATCTATTCACTCAATCTTTTTTCTATCTGTCTCATATCAAGAGAAGATATTTTTTTTATAGTTCTATGATACGGGGTCATGTGAGAGCAACAATGAATAGAGAATAGAGAAAAAAAAGAAGGAATGGTGGAGAAACAATTAGACAAAGCTAGATACTGGGCACCCCCCCCTTTTTTTTTTTATTTCATTAATTTCATTTGATTAATTCGAAATTCCTTAAATACCTCCGCCTTCTTTGAAATATCATGAACAGTTCCTGTAGGTTGAGCGCCTTTTTCAAGGAAATATAGAATAGCGGAAACATTTGAATAAGTTTGGTTCTTTATCGGATCGTAAAAACCCACTTTACGAAGATCTCTTCCCTCTCTTCGGGATCGAACATCAATTGCAACGATTCGATAGATGACTCATTGGGATAGACATAAATGAACAACCCCCCCTAGAAACGTATAAGAGGTTTTCTCCTCGTACGGCTCGAAAAAGAATGATTCGAATTTATGTATTGTAGTGGCAAATAGATCCACAAAATCATCAATTAGACTATGATTTGAGTCATTTTTTTTTTTTTTGTTCTTCCTTCCTGAAAAAAAAAAAAAAAAGAAATCTCATTCGTACTCATAACTCAAGTTGGGTAATTCTCAAAGAGCTCGAAGGGAAATCCTTAGACATTTATTGAGCCGTCTCTAACCTCTTTTGTTTGTCTCGCCTAGAGTCGATTTTATTTCTTCCCCATTCTTATCTAGTTGTTGAGACAATTGAAAACGGTGTTTCCTTGTTCCGGTATCCTTTATTTTATCTTTGCTTTGAATCCTTGGGTTTAGACATTACTTCGGTGATCCTTAATTGTTTCAAAATGGTAGCAACATACCTTTTGTTATTTCGTTCTATGGAAACGATTGATTCCCCTGTGATACACTTTTGATCGGAATTGGTAAAACTATTTCGACAAATTCATTTTACTTTTTTTTTTTACTTGTTCGAACTTGATCCTTTCAATTTCTATACCGAAGATATACTTACGAAGTTGTTCCAACTTATTGATTGGCATTAACCCTAGATCCTTCTCTCTGCTAAATGAACCAATTCTTTATGCTCGAGCTCCATCATGTGCTATATTATAATTATATTATTTTATTACAACCCCAAAATTGGGGTCCTAGTGGAATAGAACAAACTATGTCGAGCCGAGAGCATCTTCTTTGATATATAAAATGGTGGGTACAAGAATCCACAGCCAATAATGTCCTTCAAGTCGCACGTTGCTTTCTACCACATCGTTTCAAACGAAGTTTTACCATAACATTCCTCTAATTTTGGACCGGTATGGAATTGATTCAATATGGAATCATGAATAGTCATTGGCTCAATCGGTATATAGTATATGAAGTCCTCCATACTTTCATTTTCATATATGGATCTGGAGAAGTCTCAGCAAGAATATAATTTAACCCCATATTTTATTAGAAGAATGAAACACATTTATAAAAAACACGAAGAAATGCGTTGCTTAACACTTCTTTACATCTTCAACAGATTGTTAGGGATGATGAATCATGAAAGATCCAATTCTTTCTCAAACAACTAAAACTAAAGAAGGGTCTTTAATTAGATTACCGATACCGGAACAGAATGAGTCATTAACCAAATAAGCTATTCCAATGGCCGGGAAAGATCGCAAGTGACTCGATAGGATAGATTCACCAATGTCACACTTCTTCGAGTAGAAAGAATTTATAAGGAATCATAAAAAACAATTTCAAGAATTTCCTACTTCGACATCATTACTGGAAATCAGTTTTCCAGTAAAGACTGAATCTCTAAATCCATCAACAAGTCGGTACAACGAGGATCTAAAAATGTTTAGCAGATATCTGATTAATTAAATCAGACGCGAATTTGATCATCATAAGAGACCTCTATGTTTCCTTTCCGATTGAATCATCAATAACTTAAACCAGATAAATGGGTCAAGAAACAAATCCAATTGTTTTGTTTTCTTGGGGATGGATAGAAGGGGCTCATGAAAGAAAAGATTAAGGTCGGTATTCTTTCAGGTATTCTTTCATCTGATTGATAAAATCAGAATCGTAGGAGTCTGATTTTATCGTATTCATCAGATACACCAAACAAGTGTTACCGGGGGTAATCGTGGGTATTTAAGGGATCGCAGACCTTTTTCGCCAAAACTGAAACACCGGTGTCACTGATCACTGAAATAGAACAATAACAATACATATAGGCATGGTTCATTTTCTACAGATTTTTCCTTACTTCAGATTCAGGAATCTTTCCATAAAGTAAAGTGAATGTATGAATCTCCCCCCTCCCCCAATTGATCGCTACATTGATTTCCAATTATTCATTGGAGCCAAATCAAATACAAAATAAAAGAAATTAGGTCCAAAGAAAATAATCTGTTCCGTATTGAATTTTCTTGTTTGTTAATAAGATCCGGATGACAAGGGTCTTGAAATTGATACCTTCCTTTCCTTTGCGGATTAACTCATATCGACACGAATTCCATGGGGATCATGAATCATACCCAAAGCCAATTTAAAAGGATCTTCTTATGGGATGCTATCCTGTCTTGTATAAGTACAAAGCAAAATGGGTTCATATCAATTCGTTGTTACTATTTTGTTTGATTTTGTCCCACCCCAGTCTCAGGAGCTTTAATTCCAGCGATGGAATTAATACCAAGAACCCCCCCGTTTTTTAGGATTCAGGATCCACATAGAATTAGTCATTTTGTCTACCCTATCTTTATTTATATTTACTTTAGGGAAGGTAGAGACTTCTCTTTTATTTCGCATTTCGACTCAGAATGCATCATGTGAGAATCCAAATATCATAGATATGGGGCATAAAGTTTATCCAAATGACTAACTAACCTTCAATATGAATATGGGCGAGGGGGCGAACATACGCTGAATGGCCCACCCAGTTTTTTTTTTTTTTTTGAATTTAACTTTGATCTTTGTTCCCATCCTACCTATATCAAAAAAGATATTTATTTCCATCCACATGTCATTGATACTCGATCCGTTTGTTTGTGAGAAACAAAATCGAAAGGGAAGATATGATTCTATAGAAGAATCATTAGAAATCACAAAGAAAGATTGGATCACAATGTATCCAACATTACACCCTTAAACAGAAGATTGTTAAAAAGAACAATCTTTGTTATGATAGAATTGGTCTGGGACGGAAGGATTCGAACCTCCGAGTAACGGGACCAAAACCCGTTGCCTTACCACTTGGCCACGCCCCATTTTTATTTCTATTCGACACCGATAAACACTAATATCGGTATTGGTTGTTCGTCAATTCCAGCCCCAATATCTATTGAATTGGTTGTTGCTATGATTCTACACATGTAGATGTAGAATCAAAATGAATTTATTGATCATTACATATAATTCAATTAAGATATTGTATGTAAGGTATGATTCCTTCTATTCTCATTTGAGAATTGAAGGATTTTTGATTGAGGGAGTTCAAAGAAAAAGAAAGATTTTGCGGCCTACTTTCCCTTCTTTCTTCATTTTCCCCTTATATCAATAACCCAATAATAATGAAATTTTCTCCAAGAACAAAATGTTTGTTATGCTTAATATCTTTAGTTTGATCTGTCTTAATTCTGCCCTTCATTCGAGTAGCTTTTTCTTCGCCAAATTGCCCGAAGCTTATGCTTTTTTCAATCCAATCGTAGATGTTATGCCAGTCATACCTGTGCTCTTTTTTCTCTTAGCCCTTGTTTGGCAAGCTGCTGTAAGTTTTCGATGAGATCTTTAATACTGTCTTAGAAACATTCATGATTTATTCGATAAAAAAAAATTCTATTCTTAAGAATTGATAAGATCAGATAATGAACCCTCGACTCAAACATGGAAATTCTTTTGGATAACCGAGATGAATCGGAATCACCTCATTTCTTCATTCCTTCTGGGGGTCGAAGACCCTATGTATGGTCCCTACAATACCTAATTGTAGGTATGAGAGATCTTTTTGTTAACGAAAGAATCAGAATCTTATTACAAATTCATTCCTGCAAATTCCTTATGTTTTCTAGAAACCGCTTCTTTTCTTGGTGTCAAAACGGAATATGTGGTACAAAAATGGAGAATCTATTCCCCTATTTCCCCCAAAATGATCTTGGAGATTGTGTAATGCTTACTCTCAAACTCTTCGTTTACACAGTAGTGATATTCTTTGTTTCTCTCTTCATCTTCGGATTCCTATCTAATGATCCAGGACGTAATCCTGGACGTGATGAATAAAAAAATCAGGGGTTTTTCCTTGCTCGATTTCTGAATTTTCTTAGTATTTTCTTTCTCCATTCCATACATTTAACTATAGAGAAAGGGGGTTAGAGATTTTTTCGAATTCGAAAGGGAAATATCAAGTGATCAGAAGAAACGGAGAGAGGGGGATTCGAACCCTCGGTACAAATAATTCGTACAACGGATTAGCAATCCGCCGCTTTAGTCCACTCAGCCATCTCTCCCAATTTTAAAAGGATAATTCCTATGTGACGCGTGAAGTAAAGGTTGATAAAAGTTTTTCCTTATCTTTCTTTATTCTATAAATATAGACGAATTTGATCAATCATCAATTCCCTTTAGATAATGATTCGAAACAGATATCTCCAATAGAAAGAGTCCCTCTTTGATTTCGTCCGAAAAGTTCTTTCTTTTATTCCCCCGGCCTGGCCAGTCCCTAGCCAGGCCATTCCTTGTTCCAATGAATCATAGATCCAATTTTTTATTTGATTTGAAAACGAAAATGCTTGTTATTGAAGCAGCAACAAGGCTATTCCTATGATAGGAGTGTCATTTCTTATTATGTTTTTCCTTTTCTCGATTTACTTAAATGGAATAAAAAAAACATATTTTTTTCTATTATATTATTATAGAACTCATATATTTCTTCAAAGAACATGTTTGAACCTGAACCCTTGAGTCCACAACCAAAACAATAGGATTTTTCACTCGATCC